CAGTATTCAAGCTTTACTATAAAATAGTAATACCTGGCCTTACACAAATAGAATCCAGACGCATATATGACATATTATATATGTCATATATGTGTGGACATATTGCGTGCGTATCAGGAATAAAAAAATTGCGGATATGGTCGAATGGTAAAATTTCTCTTTGCCAAGGAGAAGACGCGGGTTCGATTCCCGCTATCCGCCCACGCTCATACTATAGTATATAGTATAGTATATACTATACTAATACTTTTATAGTATTAGTATTTCTTTGAAAAAAGAGGCATCATGCTATGAAATAATTAATGATATAACAAATAAAAAAAATCTAAGAGACTAAATTCTTACTAAAGCTAAAGAAATTTAAGTATAAACATATTATGTTAGAGAAATTAAACATTTCTTTCTAGTTTGGAAAAAAGAATGAATATGCTATTTTAATATGGTATTTTACTAAGATTATATTATATGGTATTTTACTAAGATTTTCTATTTGATTTCATTGAAATCAAATTCAAATAAATTCTTAGAATGAATTTCATTTTTAATTGAAATTCTGCTTTAAGAAATTTTTATTTAAATGATATGAAAAAAATGTAAACCAATTTCTTTTTCATAAAAGAAATATATATGGGAGCATAAGGAATCGAACCTTTTTCTATTTTAATTAGAATAGAATTTTTTATATATTCTATACAATGGAAAAAATTCTATTATTATCACAAGAAAATTTTTGAACCTAACCGAACCGGAACAAATTACGTTGCCTTCACAAATAACCTTAGATTCGTCAGAAGATTTGAAACCCAGATTGGTAATTACCAATGGTAATTACCAATCGGTGACATCCCCATTTCCATCGATTTGCTATTAAAAACTAATAGCAAATGATATTGAGTCGATTCGAGGCAAGTGTTCGAATCTATTATGACATAAGCATAAGATGCCCAACGGATTTTTTTTAGATCTTGAAAAAAGAAAATACCTTCTCAGTATTATGAATAGAATATTTTTAATATAGTTTTAAATGTTAGCCATGATGCCATTTATCAATATTTTTGAAGCAGGATCGAAGTTGTTTATATATTAGTATATATATATAATATATATATATTTTTTTTTTATTTTTTGAGGCTATCATAACATAAAATACTTCATATAAGTCTACTTTCATAGAACATAGAACATAGTATCTTTCTTTGTACTTAAAGAAGAATCAAGTACAAATCAAAAGATATCCGATTATTTTATTTATTAGAATAGAAGATAGAAAAGAGAATTTGAAATGTCTTTTTTGTGTGTTAACTTAATCTTGTTTTTTCTTTCTATCACTAGATTTTAGAAAAATCTTTTTACTAATATTACTAATAATCTAAGAATATTATAATTACTAAATTAGTATTAAATTCTATAATATAATTAGTAAAAGTGATTATACTAATCAAATAGTATTTTGTAAAAATATATGGGTATAGTTACCTATTCATATCTATTCATCTGCATATTGTATCTTTTTTTGTAATTGACAACAAAGATAGATTAAGTCACGCTATATCATAATTTTTTTTTATTAAATATTTTCAATGCAGTCCAAAATAAAAGCAAAATTCGTTCTAACTAGAGATATTATATATAAGAGAGAAAATGCATTAGAATCTTTGTAATTTTTTCTATTCTGGGGTTTATATATAAATGAGAATTTTATTATAATTCCTAATTGAAAAAAATTTGACTTTTTCAAGTAATTTATACTAATATACTAAAATAGTAATATACTAAATTTAAGAATTTAAGATAAAAAAAATCCAAAATGAAATCAAGAATAATTAGAATTAAAACTAGAATTAAAATTCTAGTTAATGGTTCCAATTTGACCTAAATTTTGGGATCTATCACTGGAAATCCTTTTTTTATCAATTCAAATCGATTGAAGAATTCTTCAATAGATAAAGGAAAGAAGTTCTTAAAGAATATGTATGTGTTTTGAAATAGAATTAATTATTTCAATTGAATTCAATAAAAAACAAAAATCCTCCCCCCTTTTTTTGGAAGGGGATAAGCAAAATAAATAGGATTAAAAAAAAAAAAGAAAAAAGAATTGAATCATTTTTCTCGATTTTGAATTAGATTTGGCGACATGGCCAAGCGGTAAGGCAGGGGACTGCAAATCCTTTATCCCCAGTTCAAATCTGGGTGTCGCCTTTTCAACAAGAAATTTAAAATTTCTTTTTCTATATCCTACTAATAAAATTTGACAAATTTTTGTTCTTTATAATTAATAATTAGAGACAAAGATTTTCTTGATACTGGATTTCTCTAATTCCTCGTTCGAGAAAATAGAAAAACTTGTCCAGTGGAATTCAAAAAAATAAAGGAATAGGTTTAAGATTTGTAGTGACAGCTCCTCTTTCTCTCATAGAAAGAGAGACAGTAAGTTTAAATTAAATAGAAAATTATTAACGTATACAATACAATAATGTATTATTTATGTATCTTGATAATACATTTAGATATTTCTTAAAAAAAAAAAAGAGTTTGTATGTCAGATTTTTAAGGCTTTCTACGAGAGATTCTACCTAAAATTAAGCTAAGCACTTTCTATTTTTTAATTGGTTTATTAATAGCCTTATAAATCAGAATCGTATTTTGACTCTTCACTAATAATTGTATTATTATTATTGATCAATAATGGAATAATTACTTCATAGAAAAAGGAGACACAAATTATATGGATTTAGTCAGTTTTGCTTGGGCTGCTTTAATGGTAGTCTTTACATTTTCACTTTCCCTTGTAGTATGGGGAAGGAGTGGACTTTAATTAGGAAGATTTTTTGAGAAATCATTCGAGTAATCGAATTATATCAATCAATTTTTTCTTTGATCTTTTTACATCAATGGATCTTGCAAAGCTTTATTCAATAAAAGCTTGTCTCTCTTTTACAAGATAATCTATAAAAAACTCTCTACTGCGATAGAAAAAAGTATATTCTACCGCAGTAGATCGTTTGTTTTAGTTAACACTTGGGATTCTCTTTTTTTTAATCACTTTCTTTTATTTCTTTATTTCTTTAATTATTGATAAGAATTTCTAATTCAAGTTTAAGTCAAATTAATCCTTTTGGCTGACTGTTTTTACGTAGATAATAAGTAAAAAAGCAGTAGGAACTAGAATGAACAGTGCAGTAGCAATAAATGCGAGAATATTGACTTCCATAATCTCATTTTTCTTTTTTTTTTTTTTTCGCAATAACTCGGGATATAATCCCATAGAAAGGAGATATTGAACTCCTTTAAATAAATGAAATTCAATAGGATGGTTTGCATCCTGATAATATTGAATCGGATCCTTTTTTTGAGTAAAGGATATCTGATCTATCAAATCGATTTATTGTTGAGAATTAAATAGTATAACATAGGAAGATCTTTTACCCATACTAGTTTGGTAATGGATTGGATTAGTCCTTTTCCACTTTTTGTGTCTTATAGCTTATTGTCTGCCTATTGTCTGTCTTCCTTATCTTAATATCCTTAATTTTTCTTATATTTTGAAATTTAATGCAATTAAGGATTTTTATTTAAATGACTGAAATTCTATAGGTCAGTCACACACATATCCAAACTAAGACTAGAAGTATGATCGTAAAAAGAGAAGATAATAAAATCGAATATTCTAAGAAATTAACTGAAAAGGTTCATTTCTTCATTTTCTCTTTTTTTTAGTAAGTCTCTCCTTTTTCGGATTTGGAATGGAATGCATATATTCCAAATTAAGTCTGCTACTTGAATGAAAATATTAAGTATAAAAAAAAAATCGGAACTAAAAGAGGTGTACTTTATTTAATATGAAGAGTACTTTGTTTGTTAAGGTAATTATACAAAGTTTATTCTTTATTAATAAAGAAAAAAATAAAACTTTTTATTTTTATTTATAAAAATAAATAAAAACTTGTAAAATAGTATCATTTTATTGATCAAGAACAGTAAAAAAAAAAGTATGACGAGGGTTGATGGTATAAATAAAAGACTGAATGAATATAGTAAAACTTTTGATTCGTAGAATCAGGATATTAGAAATATATATCTTATCAATCAATAGATAGTAGTCAAAAAAAAATGAGATTTCTGCATCCATATTTATCTGGGTAATAAATGCAAAACGAAAACAAAAGAGATATTCATTCCAATAAAATATCATTTCAATGATTATTAAAATTGAGATTTTGTTTTCTGCCTCCCTTTTTACACGAAAAAGAAAAGAAAAATGGATGAATATTTCGGATTCTAGTTCGGGACTGACGGGACTCGAACCCGCAGCTTCCGCCTTGACAGGGCGGTGCTCTAACCAATTGAACTACAATCCCAGCAAAGCAAGGTCTATGGTATAAATATTCATAAAGGTAATATGAATATCATCCCATTCAGCTATATGCTATACGAAAGTTAAAAATAATATTTTTAATAAAAAAAATATATTCACATATTAATATTAATTAGACTCTAGTCAGAGTGAGACAGATTACTAGTAATCTTTTATTGTTTTATTCAAATTGTTTTATTCAAAAAAACAGATAATTTATCTGCTCTTTAAGAGCAATAAACTCTTTTTTTTTTTTAATGAGACTTTATTAAATGAAATTTCAGTAATAATTTACTGATTGAAACTTCAAAAACTTTCATGAATCTCAATTCTTAGAAAGAAAAATTGATAAGAATGCATATAGAATATGCATATCATATAAATACACGATATGCATATAAATACACGAACTCTTTTCATTAATTTAATGGATGGTTTGACATTTCCTTTTATTTAAAGTCCTTAATTAAATATTAATTAAAAGGAAATCTCAAATATCAAATATATATTACTAAATCATATATAACATATATATTCATAGAGTAGCTTTTTTGGGCCGAGCTGGATTTGAACCAGCGTAGACATATCGCCAACGAATTTACAGTCCGTCCCCATTAACCGCTCGGGCATCGACCCTGGGTGGAAGGATTAATTCTAGGTTTAACGAAGAATTAATCCTATGTTTCTTAATAAACCCGGGAGAATTAAATTAATCTTAGGTTTATTGATTAATTATCACCTTACCAACTTTTTATCTTACCCCCAGGGGAGATCGAATCCCCGCTACCTCCTTGAAAGAGAGATGTCCTAACCACTAGACGATGGGGGCAAATCTGCCCACACCTCGTCATCAGTCAGTATTCAAATTATAATATGTATTTTTTTACTGTCAATAGACTTTTATATTACTTTACTTTATTCTTTCTTTTTTGATCATTTTTGTCATCATATTTTTATCATGTTTTTGATCACATTTTTTATTTTTTTATGACTTGATCCAAAAAGTATTCCCTATTCTTATGTTAAGATTGCGTATAATTTTTTGATTTGATAATTCATTTATCAACTATTCTATGCTAAATTATAATGATAAGAATTTAACGAAAAGAGCTTAGTTGAAGAATTCCTTCAATTCAGGTAGTTATGTAATGTAATCGGTCTACGAGAAGAGTACAATTTCTTTTTACTTCATAATTATTTTAATTTAAAGTAAATCGGAGCTCGTTGCTTCATTTGATGTTCAGATCAAATATGTCTATTACTACATGTACACTTTTTCATGTACACTTTTTCTATTTCATATTTCAAAAAGATTCGGTTTTTCCGTTTCTAGTATGAAATTCTTCTGAATAATATGAAATGTAGAACTTTAAATTTAATTATTATCATTTTTAAATTTAATTATTATCATTTTTTTCTATTTTATATAGAAAAGATTCCATAATTGGAAGAAAGTAGCAGAATCATGTTTCAGGAATATTTTATCAATACATTTCCATTCCATTAATTTATACTTCTTGCAAATCCTCACGTTTTTTTTTTGGAATGAAAGCGGTTTTTCTTCATTCTTCTATTCCACCTCTTTTCTTCATTATTCTATTCCACCTTTTTAAAAATAAAATCATTCTATTTCTATTCCACCTCTTTACAAAAAAAATAAAATTTCATAATCCTATGGGAGGCATAAAATATATGGTACATTTTTTGTCAAATTATGGCCCACTGGTCATTCGTCCACAAGAGTTTAGAAAAGATTGAAAAACTTTTGAAAAAATTCGTCATTTACCATATTGTTGAGCCGTTATCAACATTTATTTTTCCTACAAAAAAAAGAATTAATTCCAATCAAGATAGAAATTCTTGGAATGAAGCATCATCTGATGATGATGAATTAGATGAGGAGGACTCTTTATCATCAGAAGACTTTGATTCCAAGTCAGATGAGGACTCTTTGTCAGAGTCAAATGAAGGATCATCTGAGGAGGAATCAGATGTTGAGTCCTATTATATATAAGGACTTTTTCTTTTATCGAGAGTTAGAACATTATTCCAATTGGTCTTTAAGAAATCATATTATTCCGTTTATTTACCAGATTGATCGGTTCATAGAATACCATAAGCAAAAAGAAACTCTTTTTGCAACAAGTGTTCTCAATTTACTAGAAGAAATAAAGAAAATAGTTACCTATTTCAAATCGTCAATCGATGATCCTTATCCATCAGAGGAGTTGGACCCATTGTACTCTTGCCATTATAAGTGGTTTGAGATGAAGTACTTCAAGTGGGATCTAACTCAATCAGAGGAGTTGGCCCCATCGTATTCACTCCCTTTGTCGGAATCCGAGTGGGAAGAGAGGGATTCGCAAATTAATGAGCTCCCTCCGAGATATCGTTGCGAATTGATTTCTTACTGGGTCCGGGGTTCTATTTTCTCGACTAAAATATCGAGAAATCCAAATATCTACCTTTCGGGACCAAAGGTGATAAAATTTCTCCGAAAAATTTCGGAGGTATTGCGTACTATATGAATCAATTTTTATCCAAATCAAATCCTTCATTTTATTTGGATAGAATAAAAAAGTAGTAATGGACATATATGGAGTTCACTAAAATTTCATGTGATTTATCAAACAGAATAGAAATTCCATCATTACTAGATTGATCTATAGATAGGGATCGTCAAGAAATAATGATCAACTAAAGGGATTTTTTTCGATAATAAATAAGCTTCAGATTAAGATGATTTGGAATGAAAATAGGGGAATGTCAACAATACCTGGGTTTAATCAGATACAATTTGAGGGCTTTTGCAGATTTATTACTAAAGGCTTGAGGGAAGAATTTGATAAGTTTCCAGAAAAAAAAATGAAAGATATAGATCAAAATATGGAATTTCTATTTTTTGTGGAAAAATATCAATTGGTAGAACCCTTGATAAAAGAAAGAGATGCTTTTTATGAATCACTTACATATTCTGCAAGATTATATGTACCCGCGGGATTAATTCGAAAAACCAGTATAAAAATGCAAAAACAAACCGTTTTTATAGGAAACATTCCTTTAATGACTTCCCAAGGAACTTTTATAATAAATGGAATATATAGAACTGTAATTAATCAAATATTGCAAAACCCTGGTATTTATTATCGTTCAAGATTGGACCGCGAAGGAATTTCTGTCTATACGGCCACTATAATATCAGATTGCGGAGGAAGGATAAAGTTAGAAATGGATACAAAAGCAAGGATATGGGTGCGTGTGAGTAGGAAACAAAAGATATCGATTCTAGTTCTATTATTAGCTATGGGTTTGAATCTGAAAGAAATTCTAGATAATGTTCGTTACCCTGAGATTTTATTGTCTTTCGCAAATGATAAGAAGGAACTAAAAAAGATTAGTTCAAAAGAAAATGCTCTTTTGGAGTTTCACAAAAAGTTTTTTTCTAAAGAAGAGAAGGAACAGAAAGATATTGTATCTTCAGAGTCCTTATGTGAGTACTTACAAAAGGACTTTTTAGAAAAATTTTATAAAAAAAAATGCGAACTAGGAAAGATTGGTCGACGAAATATGAATCGGAGACTTAATCTCGATATATCTCAGGACAATATATTTTTGTTACCAAAAGATATATTGGCTGCTGCCGATCATTTGATTGAAATGAAATGGGAAATGGGTACACTTGATGATATGAATCACTTGAAGAATAAACGTATTCGTTCTGTAGGAGATCTTTTACAGGATCAATTTAGATTGGCTCTCTCTCTTTTAGAAAAGGCAGTTCGGAATACTATATCTGTAGCAATTTCTCGTAATAAATGGATACGAAGTCCTCAAATTTTGGTAACTTCAACTTCATTCAAAACTACTTATGAATCGTTTTTTGGTCTTCACCCCTTATCGCAACTTTCAGATCAAACTAATCCATTAGCACAAGTAGCTCATGGTCGAAAATGGAGTTTTTTGGGTCCTAGAGGACTGACAAGTCGGACTGCTAGTATTCAGATACGAGATATCCATCCTAGCTACTATGGACGTATTTGTCCAATTGATACATCTGAAGGTACTAATGTTGGACTTATTGGATCCTTAGCTATTTATGCACGGATTGGTCATTGGGAATCTATAGAAAGTCCGTTTTATAAAATATCTGAGAAATCAAGAAAAAAAAAAGGACAGATGGTTTATTTATCACCAACAAAAGATGAATATTATATGATAGCAGCAGGAAATTCTTTGGCTTTGAACCAGGGTATTCAAGAAGAAGAGGTTGTTCCTGCTCGATACCGTCAAGAATTCCTAACTATTGCGTGGGAACAGATTCATCTTAGAAGTATTTCTCCCTTCCACTATTTTTCTATTGGAGCTTCTCTTATTCCTTTTATCGAGCATAATGACGCCAATCGAGCTTTAATGAGTTCTAATATGCAACGCCAAGCAGTTCCGCTTTCTCAGTCGGAGAAGTGTATTGTTGGAACTGGCCTAGAAGGCCAAACGGTTGTAGATTCGGGGTTTTCACTTATAGCTGAGCATCAGGGAAAGGTCCTTTATACTGATAGTCAAAAGATCCTTTTTTCAAGGAATGGGAATACTGAAAGTATTCCTTTAGTTAAGTATCAAGGTTCCAACAAAAAAACTTTGATCCATCAAAAACCCCGGGTTCAGGGAGGTAAATGCGTTAAAAAAGGTCAAATTTTGGCGGACGGTGCCGCTACAGTTGATGGGGAACTCGCTTTAGGAAAAAACATATTAGTAGCTTATATGCCATGGGAGGGTTATAATTCTGAAGATGCAGTACTAATTAGTGAACGTCTGATATATGAAGATATTTTTACTTCTTTTTCTATTCGGAGATATGAAATTAAGACTTATATGACAAATCAAGGCCCTGAAAGAATCACTAAGGGAATACCCCATCTCGAGACTCATTTTCTTCGCAATTTGGATAGGAATGGGATTGTGATGTTGGGATCTTGGGTAGAAACAGGTGATATTCTTGTAGGTAAATTAACGCCAAGAGAGGATGAACCGTTTCCAGAGGACAGATTATTAGAGGCTGTGCTTGGCATAGATTTATCCAGTACAAAAGAAACTTCTCTAAGACTACCTATAGGTGGAAAAGGTCTAGTTATTGATGTGAAATGGATTGAGATGAACGATTCCAGTGATTTTTTAGAGATGGTTTCTGTATATATTTTACAGAAACGTCAAATCAAAGTAGGTGATAAAGTAGCTGGAAGACATGGAAATAAAGGTATTATTTCCAAAATTTTGTCTAGACAAGATATGCCCTATTTGCAAAATGGAACACCTGTTGATATGGTCTTCAATCCCTTGGGAGTACCTTCACGAATGAATGTGGGACAGATATTTGAATGCTCACTTGGATTAGCAGGGGATTTGCTAAAGAGACATTATCGAATAACACCCTTTGATGAAAGATATGAGCAAGAGGCTTCGAGAAAACTAGTGTTTTCTGAATTATATGAAGCTAGTAAACAAACAAAAAATCCATGGGTATTTGAGCCTGAATACCCTGGAAAAAGCAGAATATTTGATGGAAGAACAGGAAATCCTTTTGAACAACCTATTCTAGTAGGAAAGTCCTATATCCTAAAATTAATTCATCAAGTAGATGATAAAATCCATGGACGTTCTACTGGGCCTTACACACTTGTTACACAACAACCTCTTAGAGGAAGGGCCAACCAAGGGGGACAACGGGTAGGAGAAATGGAAGTTTGGGCTCTCGAAGGATTTGGTGTTGCTCATATTTTACAAGAAATCCTTACTTATAAATCTGATCATATTAGAGCTCGTAAAGAAATATTAAATACTATGCTTATTGGAGGAAGAGCACCTAACCCTGAGGATGATTTTCCAGAAACTTTTCGAGTACTCGTTCGAGAACTACGATCTTTGGCTCTAGAACTGAATTATTTCCTTGTATCTGAAAAGAACTTCCAGATTCATAGGAAGGAAGTGTGATCTGAATTAATAATTATTTCAATTTTTATGATTGACCAGTATAAACATCAAAAACTTCAAATTGGACCAGTTTCCCCTCAACAAATAAAGGCTTGGGCGACCAAAATTCTACCTAATGGGGAAAAAATAGTTGGAGAGGTAACAAAAAATGAGACTTTTCATTATAAAAGCAATAAACCAGAAAAAAATGGATTGTTTTGCGAACGAATCTTTGGACCCATAAAAAGTGGATTTTGTGGGTGTGGAAAGTATCGAGAGATTGGGGCTGAAAAAGAAAACCCAAAATTTTGTCAACAATGCGGAGTAGAATTTGGTAATTCTCGGATACGAAGATATCAAATGGGGTACATTAAACTCGCATGTGCAGTGACTCATGTGTGGTATTTAAAAGGTCGTCCTAGTTATATCGCAAATCTTTTAGATAAATCCCTTAAGGAATTAAAAAGTCTAGTATATTGCGGTGTGTGATTTGATCAAAATTCTCATTTGACAGGTTCGAATTGAGAAACTGTCATCCCATTCGATCCTATTGGGATGCCCTAGCTCTGACATGTGTTTTGGAAGAAATAACATGAAACTTAGAATTTTTGGTATATTCTATACTTCTAATTTAAAGGGGAATTAATCCATGGTCGATTCTATAATAGATAAACCTAGTTATACCTTGTGAAAATCTTTTTTCATGAGATTTATCATTCCATTTAGAAAAAGATTTTGCTTAAGCAATCAAATATAGTATGGTTACAGAAGTTTATCCATCGCATATATGCTTCAAGTAAGGCATAACCGTCGAGGTGACTAGGGACCTAAAAGATTAAATGGAATGAGATATAGACAAATAAATCCCGTATGAATTCAAAAATCAGAAATCTTTAAGAGAATTCATTAGGGAAATAGACTACTCAATAATTTGACATTCTCATTTTAAGCAATTCATTTATCAAATTCAAGTAAAATAAGAATGAATCAATGAGAAATTAGTTTTAATTGGGAACTTGAGTAAAGAGTAGTTCTTTTTCATTTTTTATCTAAAAAAAGAAAGAACTTTTTTTTCTTTTTTTTAACTACTTGAGCCGGATGAGAGGAAACCTTCACGTCCGATTTGAAAGGGGGGAATCCTTTAGGAACCTATCTCGATTGTTCTTTTGCTAGGCCCACAGCTAAAAAACCAACTTTCTTACGATTACGAGGTTCATTCGAAGATGAAATCCAATCCTGGAAATACAGCATTCCGCTTTTTTTTAATACCCGAGGCTTCGAGAAATTTCGAAATCGAGAAATTGTGACAGGAGCTGATGCTATTAGAGAGCAATTAGCTGATTTAGATTTGCGAATTCTTATCGAGAATTCATTAGTAGAATGGAAAGGATTAGCAGTCCTGAAACCTACTGGAGATAAATGGGAAGATAGAAAAATTCAAATAAGAAAGAATTTTTTGGTTAGACGTATGGAATTAGCTAAACGTTTTCTTCAAACAAATATAGAACCTGAATGGATGGTTTTGTACTTATTACCAGTTCTTCCTCCCGAATTGAGACCCATTATTCAGATAGAAGGGGGTAAGCTAATAAGTTCGGATATTAATGAGCTCTATAAAAGAGTTATTGAGAAGAATATTCTTCTTAGCAATTTATTAAGTATATCTTCATTTATATCTTCGGACAGAGATGTTGTTGTTATAAATTCTCAGGCAAAATTATTACAAGAAGCTGTGGATATACTTCTTCATATTGGGGTCCGCGGACAACTGAGGTCAGATGGTTTTACTAAAGATAAAGATTACAAATCTTTTTCAGATATACTTGGAGGGAAAGAAGGAAGATTTCGTGAGACTTTGCTTGGTCGACGGGTTGATTATTCAGGGCGTTCTGTCATTGTTGTGGGTCCTTCTCTTTCATTATATCAATGTGGATTACCTAGAGAAATGGCAATAGAGCTTTTCCAAGCATTTCTAATCCGCCATCTAATTAGGAAACATTTCGCTACTAACATAGCGACTGCTAAAAGGCTGATTCAGGAGCGGGAAAAAGAACCTATTGTATGGGAAACACTTAAAGAAGTTATGGAGGGGCATCCTATATTATTGAATAGAGCACCCACTCTGCATAGATTAGGCATATTGGCTTTCCAACCCATTTTAGTAGAGGATCGTGCTATTTATTTACACCCATTAGTTTGTAAGGGTTTTAATGCAGACTTTGATGGAGATCAAATGGCTGTTCATTTACCTTTATCTTTGGAGGCTCAAGCAGAAGCTCGTTTACTTATGTTTTCTCATATAAATCTTTTATCTCCAGCTATTGGAGATCCTATTTGTGTACCAACTCAAGATATGCTTATCGGACTCTATGTATTAACCATGGGAATTCGTGAAGGAATTTGTGCAAATAGGTATAATTTACTTAATTGGAGAAACTATCAAAATGAACCAATTGACAATAAAAACTTTAAGTATAAAAAAAAAAAAGAACCTTATTTTTCTAGCTCATATGAAGCACTTGGAGCTTATCGGCAAAAAAGAATCAGTTTAGACAGCCCTTTGTGGCTCCGATGGAATTTAGATAAAGGTGTTGTTGGGTCAAGCGAAGTTCCTATTGAAGTTCAATATGAATCTTTGAGTACTTCTCATGAGATTTATGAGCATTATCTAATAATAAGAAGTACAAAAGATGAAATCCGTTGTATATATATTCGAACCACTATTGGTCATATTTCTTTTTATCGAGAAATAGAAGAAGCCATACAAGGGTTTAGTGAAATCCGGGTTTAGTCGAATCCGGTATATTCATACACTATCTAAACTCAAAAATTAGATTAGGTGATGCCCCGGGCAGCGAAATTCGGGTTTTTCCAATTTCATTAATATCATTTTTTCTAAATTTCTGCATAAATAGAAATCAAGACTAAAATAAAAGAAATTCTATCTTCGAACCACTCACTCATGTTTATTGTCGAATCCTACTCAGCAGAATATAGAAGAGGTTTTTATGAAAGAACAAGCCTTTTACAATAGAGTCTTAAATGGAACTGCTATGAAACGACTTATTAGCAGATTAATAGTTCATTTTGGAATGGCATATACATCGCATATCCTAGATCAACTAAAGACTTTAGGTTTCCATCAAGCCACTACTACATCTATCTCATTAGGAATTGATGATCTTTTAACAATATCATCGAAACCTTGGTTAGTTCAAGATGCTGAACAACAGAATTCTATTTTGGAGAAACACCATTATTTTGGAAATGTACACGCAGTAGAAAAATTACGTCAATCTATTGAAATATGGTATGCTACAAGTGAATATTTGAGACAAGAAATGAATCCAAACTTTCGGATGACTGATCCTTCTAATCCAGTCTATTTAATGTCTTTTTCGGGAGCTAGGGGAAATGCATCTCAGATACACCAATTAGTGGGTATGAGAGGATTAATGTCAGATCCTCAAGGACAAATGATTGATTTACCCATTCAAAGCAATTTACACGAGGGACTCTCTTTGACCGAATATATAATTTCTTGTTATGGAGCTCGCAAAGGAGTTGTAGATACTGCTATACGAACAGCAGATGCTGGATATCTTACTCGTAGACTTGTTGAAGTAGTTCAACACATTATTGTACGTAAAAGAGACTGTGGTACTATTCAAGGTATTTCCGTCAGTCCTCAAAATGGGATGACAGAAACCTTTTTGGTCCAAACACTAATCGGTCGTGTATTAGCAGATGATATCTATATTGGTCTACGATGCATTGCTACTCGAAATCAAGATATTGGGATTGGACTGGTCAATCGATTTATAACCTTTCAAACACAATCAATATATATTAGAAGTCCTTTCACTTGCAGAAGTACATCTTGGATCTGTCAATTATGTTATGGTCGGAGTCCCACTCATGGTGATTTGGTTGATTTAGGAGAAGCTGTAGGTATTATTGCGGGTCAATCGATTGGGGAACCTGGAATTCAGCTCACATTAAGAACTTTTCATACTGGTGGAGTATTCACAGGTGGTACTGCCCAATATGTACGAACTCCTTTTCAGGGAAAAATAAAATTCAACGAGGATTTGCTTCATCCTACACGTACCCGTCATGGGCATCCTGCCTTTCTGTGTTCTACAGACTTTTATGTAACTATAGAAAGTCGAGATATTATACATAATATGAGTATCCCTTCGAAAAGTTTGATTTTAGTTCAAAATGATCAATATGTAGAATCAGAACAAGTTATTGCTGAGATTCGCACTGGAATGTCTACTTTTCCTTTGAGAGAGACAGTACAAAAACATATTTTTGCGGAATCAGGAGGAGAACTGCACTGGAGTACTGATGTCTACCATAAACCTAAAGATACATATAAAGATACATATAGTAATGTGCATCTATTACCAAAAACAAGCCATTTATGGGTATTAGCAGGAAGTCCTTGGAGATCCGATAGAGTGTCTTTTTCGGTCCACAAGGATCAAGATCAAATGAATGTTGATTCTTTTTCTATTGAAGAAAGATATATTTCTGACCTCTCAAAAACTAATAATCAATTAAGATATAAATTGTTGGATACTTCTAATAAAGGGGAAATTGTTGAACATTCACGGACTGATCAAATCATATCGAAAAATTTTTCGAATTTCATATATCCTTCTATTTTGCAAGAGAATTCTTATTTCTTGGCGAAAAAGCGAAGAAATCGATTTATTATCCCATTAAAATATGATAAAGAACAAGAAAAAGAACTAATATCTTCTTTTGCGATTTCGATGGAAATACCTATAAACGGTATTTTCCTTCAAAATAATAGTATTCTTGCTTTTTTTGATGATACACGATACAGAAGAGTCAATTCAGGAATTATTCAATACGGGATCATAGAGATAGAGTCGATCATAAAAAAAGAAGATTTGCTTGAGGATCAAGGAATAAAACAATTTCCGGAATACTATACGTTGATTGAGGATGAACAAATACAAGAATTTAGCCCGGAATACCAAACTTTGATTGAATATCAAAAATATCAAATGTTGATTGAGTATCAAAAAAAACAAAAATTGAATCCGGAATACCAAATGTTAATAAAAGATCAAGGAATAAAAGAATTTCTGGAAGACCAAATGTTAATTGAGGATCAAGAAAGACAAGAATTCAGTCCAGAATACCAAATGTTAATTGAGGATCAAGAAAGACAAGAATTCAGTCCGGAATACCAAATGTTAATTGAGGATCAAGAAAGACAAGAATTGAGTCCGGAATACCAAATGTTAATTGAGGATCAAGAAAGACAAGAATTGAGTCCGAAATACCAAATGTTAATTGAGGATCAAGAAAGACAAGAATTCAGTCCAGAATACCAAATGTTAATTGAGGATCAAGAAAGACAAGAATTGAGTCCGGAATACCAAATGTTAATTGAGGATCAAGAAAGACAAGAATTCAGTCCGGAATACCAAATATTAATTGAGGATCAAGAAAGACAAGAATTCAGTCCGGAATATCAAATGTTAATTGAGGATCAAGAAAGACAAGAATTGAATCCGGAATACCAAATGTTAAGTGAGGATCAAGAAAGACAAGAATTGAGTCCGGAATACCAAATGTTAATTGAGGATCAAGAAAGACAAGAATTCAGTCCGGAATACCAAATGTTAAGTGAGGATCAAGAAAGACAAGAATTGAGTCCGGAATATCAAATGTTAATTGAGGATCAAGAAAGACAAGAATTCAGTCCAGAATACCAAATGTTAATTGAGGATCAAGAAAGACAAGAATTGAGTCCGGAATACCAAATGTTAAGTGAGGATCAAGAAAGACAAGAATTGAGTCCGGAATATCAAATGTTAATTGAGGATCAAGAAAGACAAGAATTGAGCCCGGAAAACCAAAGGAAAGTGGATCAGTTTTTTTTCATTCCCGAAGAAGTACATATCTTACCGAAATCCTCTTCTATAAGGGTCCGGAACAATAGTATCATTGGAATAAATACATGGCTCACTTTAAATAAACGAAGCCAGGTAGGTGGATTAGTCCAAGTAAAGAAAACAAGAAAATATATTGAACTTAAAATCTTTTCCGGAGATATTCATTTTCCGAGGGAAACAGATAAGATATCCAGGCACAGCGAGATTTTGATACCACGAGAAACAGGAAAAAAAAATTCTAAAAAATTCCAAAAATGGAAAGATTGGATCTATGTTCAAGGGATCACACCTATCAAGAAGAAGTATTTTGTTTCGGTTAGACCTGTAATTACATATGAAATACCTGATGAGATTGATTTAGCAACACTTTTTCCTCAGGATCTCTTGCAAGAAAAAGACAATCTCCAACTTAGAGTTGTCAATTATTTCCTTTATGGAGATAGCAAGTCAATTCGAATAATTTGTCTCAAAAGTATTCAATTAGTTCGGACTTGTTTAGTATTGAATTGGCACCAAGAACAAAATAGTTCTATAGAAGAAGAGGTTCATGCTTCATTTGTTGAGATAAAGACAAATTTTTTAATTCGCAATTTCATAAAAATTGAGTTAATTAAACCTTCATATATCGGAAAAAGATATGAAAGAGCAAGTTCAGGATTCATTCCTGATAATATTTTAGATCGTATTGCTGATAATAGATTAGATCGTAACAATATCAATCCTTTTTATTCCAAGACAAAGATTCAATCATTTAATCAACATCAAGGAACTATGGGTACTTTGTTAAATCGAAACAAGGATTACCAATCTTTTATTATTTTGTCATCATCCAATTGTTCTCAAATGCATCGATTCCAAAATAATAATAATACTGTGAAAAAAAAAAGGAATCCCCTATTCCTATATATATTTGTTTTGGGTCCACTAGGTACTAGTGTATCTAAAATAATGAATTTTTATATATTTTGTAATTTAATAACTTATAATGAGATCTTATTAAATAAATATTTTTTTTCTAACTATTTTGCTAATTGGTTTGATTTTTTTGACAATTTGAAAGAGATTTTCTTGCTACTCAACATCATTTTACTAGATATAGAGAATTCTAAGTTTGATCCATGTGTCATCGTAAGGCCATCTCTTTTGGAACAGACTGTCAAAGTATTGATTCAAGTCTATAATACATATAGAATACTTCAACCTGAAGTAGCTGAATATTGTTTAATCGATGAGAATAGGAGAATTTACAATCCGGATCTACCCATAAGCTTTTTTTTGAACCCATTCAATTGGAATTGGTACCCTTTCTTTCAAGATGATAGTTGGGAAGAGACATCGACAAAAATAAATCTTGGACAATTTATTTGCGAGAATTTGTGTCTATTTCAAGACGAATCATATGTCAAAAAATCTGGTCAAATTGTAATTATTAATCTTGATTCCTTAATTATAAGATCAGCTAAGCCCTATTTGCTCACTTCAGGTGCAACTATTCATGGTCATTATGGGGAAATTTTTTATAAAGGAGATGTATTGGTTACATTTCTATATGAAAAATCGAGATCTAGCGATATAACGCAAGGTCTTCCAAAAGTAGAAAAATTTTTCGAAGTACGTTCGATTGATTTAATATTGATAAACCTAAAAAGGAGAGTTGAAGGCTGGAACCAACGTATATCAAGAATTCTTGGAGTACCTTGGGTTTTCTTCATTGGAGCTGAGCTAACCATAGCCCAAAGTCGTATTTCTTTGGTTAATGAGATCCAAAAGGTTTATCGATCTCAGGGGGTACATATCCATAATAGACATATCGAAATGATTGTACGTCAAGTAACATCAAAAGTGTTGGTTTCAGAAAATGGAATGTCTAATGTCTTTTTACCTAGAGAATTAATTGGATTATTACGAGCCGAACGAGCAGGACGTGCTTTGGATGAAGCAATCTTTTATCGGGCAATCCTATTGGGAATAACAAGAGCCTCTCTAAATACTCAAAGTTTCATATCTGAAGCAAGTTTTCAAGAAACCGCTCGAGTTTTAGCAAAAGCTGCTCTGCGAGGTCGTATTGATTGGTTGAAAGGTCTGAAAGAAAATGTTGTTCTGGCAAGAATTCTACCTATTGGTACCGGATTGAAAAAAAGTTTGTATTCTTCAAGACAAGATAAGAACTTTGCTTTAGAAAAAAAAATAGAAAATCTATTTGAGTTGGAAATGAGAGATATTATGTTACATCATAAAGAATTATTATTATAAAGAATTTTTTTCTTCTGATGTGATAAAAAATCTAAATCAAGAGGTGGAGAATACCACCTTTCCTGAATCATTTTTAAACTTAAACACAGAAAGCACAAATCCAATAAGCGGCGATTCCCCTTAATCAACAGATCAAAGGAATAGCAAAGACCTAAGACCTAACCAAGATAATAAAGATTCTCAAAGAAATCTATGATATAAGAAATCAATAATATAAGAAATCCATAATATAAGAAATCCATAATAATAATATAAGAAATCCATAATATCCATAAAAAAGGGAGGTAGAAAAAAGATGAAAAAAAAGAAAAAAAATGGCAGTGCCATATAAATCCACAATATCCATAGAGAGGAGAAGTACAAAGAAGATGAAAAAAAAGAAAAAAAATGGCAGTGCTAGAAAAGATAACAATGAAAAAGAGCAATTTGTTTATGAGGGAACTGTGGTGGAACCGATCAAAGATATCATGTTCCACGTACGTTTGCACCATAATAGTCAAACTGTTCTGGGTTATCTATCTGGCAATATGCGCCGTAATCGTATACGTGTGTTACTAGGGGATAGAGTCAAGATACAAATAAGCGAATTCGATTCAAAAAAAGGAAGAATTTTTTATCGATTTCCTCCTCTATCAAAGCAGACTAGGATAGAACAAACTCATAATGATCATCAAACGATGGAGAATAGCGCCTCTCCTGAATCATTCTTAAACTTAAAAAAAGAAAGCACAAATCCAATAAGCAACGATTCCCCTCAATCAACAGATCAAAGGAATAGCAAAGACACAAAGTTTAACCAAGATGAGACAGATTAGGTTCTTAATTCTCTTTCTGGGACCTAATAAAGAGTTTTTCATCTCAATAAAAAAAATATAAAAAATAGATATAGATTAGATGAGTTTTATTTTTTCCCAATGAATTCAAAAAAAAAAATAAGAAATATGAAAATTGGAGCATCTGTTCGTAAAATTTGTCAAAGATGTCGATTAGTTCGTAGGCGTAGACAACTTACAGTGATTTGTCCCAATTTGAAACATAAAAAAAGGCAAGGTTAATATTTCTCATTCAAAAAAACCTTTCTTTATAAATTTTTGATCACTTTGTTGAACGATTTTTTTTTGATACAGGAAGAAAAGGAAAAAGTTTTTTTTGCTGGAATGGTACTATCTCTAATAATATTTTGCATATTATTTTAATAAATAACATTAAATTAAATAATTAAAGAAGATTTAATAATGAAGAACATTGAAGAATTAAAAAAAAGGAAAGAGAGGGATTCGAACCCTCGGTAAACAAAAGCCTACATAGCAGTTCCAATGCTACGCCTTCAACCACTCGGCCATCTCTCCTATATTATAATTTATATAATATATTATAATATTCTTAAATAAAACTATTCCATGTATCAAATAAAAGAAAAAGGAATGAAGACAAGAAATCATGGATTTTCACCTTTCTTTATTCAAGAATATATTCTTTATTAAAAAATATATGAATATGAAAAAGTAAAATAATGAGTATGAAATGAGTATAAAATTCGAATCAGAGTCAATCAAATAAGTATTTCAAAAAATTGTTTTTTTGTCATGTATCCATGGTGAATTACCGGTAGAAGGTTCCATCGGAACAATTATTAAAGGCACCTCGCTTAAAAAAAAAAAATAAAAGAAAAGGAAATAGGAGATAAAATAGAAAATAACTAATAAATTCATAAAGAATCTACCAATAATTCAAAAAATAATTCTTTGAATTATTTTGCAAATTCAAGAGATTCTTATGGCAATTCTAATAGATATCCACATTAAAATTATCCTTTTTCTTTGTTCTTTTCCATGGATTTTAGAGATTCTTATAGAGAATGAGAATTTTGATACAATAAAGATGTTTACTCTGTTGAACATGATTATCAAAAGAAAGTTCTCTGATTTCATTAAATATGATTTTATGAAAAAAAAAATATTTTTTTACTCTTTTTTTCACTATTTTTTCTTTTTTTTCTCATAAAAAAAAAACAAAAAATAGTGGAAATCCAAGAGAAATGCAAGCGGAAGCAGAAGAAATGTTTGAACTTCGTAACACAATTGCGGAAATTTATGGACAAAATACTGGTCAACCTATAAATGTTATACAGAATGATCTGGAAAGAGATACTTTTATGTCCACAACCGAAGCTCAAGATTATGCTATTATCGATCATATAGCAATTGAAAAAAATCCTTGATGATCGGAATTTTTTTTCTCAATTGATAGGAGAATGGGATATCATTCAATTTTTTTCTATCCTATACAAGAACTTTTTGTTTTTGTATAGGATACATCAAAATTTTTTGGTATCCTAAATATAGGATATTCAAGTTGGTGAATTGAAAAAAAATGAACTTTTTTTTTCAGTCAAAATTCGATCAGAGGAAATTTATGAATGTTATATCATCTTCCATTAGAGCATATAATGTGTTATTTGAGATATCTGCTGTAGAAGTAGGCCAACATCTCTATTGGCAAATAGGAGGTTTACAAATCCATGCCCAAGTACTTATCACTTCTTGGATCGTAATTGGAATTTTGTTAGTGTCAGTCATCATAGCTGTTCGGAATCCACAAACCATTCCAACAGATGGTCAGAATTTTTTTGAATATATTCTCGAATTTATTCGAGATTTAAGCAAAACTCAAATTGGAGACGAATATGGTCCTTGGGTTCCCTTTATAGGAACAATGTTCCTATTTATTTTTGTTTCTAATTGGTCAGGTGCTCTTTTCCCTTGGAAAATTATCGAGTTACCTCATGGAGAGTTAGCCGCCCCCACGAATGATATAAATACTACGGTTGCTTTAGCTTTACTTACGTCAGTAGCATATTTTTATGCGGGTCTTAGCAAAAGAGGATTGAGTTATTTCGAGAAATATATTAATCCAACTCCAATCCTTTTACCAATTAATATTCTAGAAGATTTTACAAAACCTTTATCTTTGAGTTTTCGACTTTTTGGAAATATATTAGCTGATGAATTGGTAGTTGTTGTTCTTGTTTCTTTAGTCCCTTTAATAATTCCTATACCTGTCATGTTGCTTGGATTATTTACAAGTGGTATTCAAGCTCTTATTTTTGCAACTTTAGCAGCAGCTTATATAGGAGAATCCATGGAGGGTCATCATTAATTCGTCGAAATAGTCTTTTTTTTAGCTTAGCTTATCCTAATTCCTTTTTGATTCAAGAAAATCTGTTTGCTTGGTTTGAGAATTTAATTATAGAATATACTATAATATAGTATATAGAAAATAATATAGTATATAGAAAAATATAGGAAGATAAAGCACGATTTAAACATAGGAGAGAGGAGATGGACGATATTTTTGAAGTCTAATTTGTAATAAAAAGGTTACGCTAAAAGTATTTTATTGAATTTTAAAAAGTCCAGTCATTTTTTTATTTGTTTTGAAGAATTTTTATGGAATTCGAATGAGTTCATATTCAATATGGACTGTTTATGTAAGAACAGTTTTTTTATGCAATATGAGATGTTCACTAGCTAAATAACACTATTTATTATTATTTATATATATAATATAATAAATTATTTCTAAAAAAATAGATTAGAAAATAAATGGTCTGTTTCGTCTGTGATTTTTTTGTATTAAAAAAAAAACAGATGAGCTAAACGATCTCGAAGAAAGAGTGAAAAATTTGAAATGAAAGAGTGGTTGGAAAGGTATAGAAAAATTAAGACTTTATTCAAAAAATTCCATCATAAATAGAAAAGAAAAAGGAAATATCGAAAAAGTTCTGACAATTCATAAATATTAATTATTTCAATTCGTATCGTAGTTTTGAGTTATTTCGACTAATAGATTTACCTATTTTAAAATAGGTAATAATTCTTTGGTTTTTTGTATCATTAACCTTTTCCTTTTTTTAGTGCGAGGAACTTACTATGAATCCACTGATTTCTGCTGCTTCCGTTATTGCTGCTGGATTGGCTGTGGGACTTGCTTCTATTGGACCTGGGATTGGTCAAGGCACTGCTGCAGGTCAAGCTTTAGAAGGTATTGCAAGACAACCAGAAGCAGAGGGTAAAATACGAGGCACTTTATTGCTTAGTCTAGCTTTTATGGAAGCTTTAACAATTTATGGACTAGTTGTGGCATTAGCGCTTTTATTTGCAAATCCTTTTGTTTAATCCTAGTAATAGCAAAAAAAAGTCACTTAGATTATCTATTTTTTGGTATTTTGAAAACTTTAAACTGTGCTTTTTTTTTCTTCGAATTATATCAATAATTTTTTGAATTTACTTTATATATATATATAAAGTAATTTCTAGAAAATTATTTGTATTTTTTGAACCTTTATCCCATAAAGGACTGATTTAAGGATGAGAGATTTCCAGATCGACTCGCCTGTTCTTAGCTTAGTATAAAGCTTAGTATAAAAAAAACTTTTTTCCTTTTTCTTTATTTAGGAAAGATCTCAAAGGATGAGAGATAATTCATTATTCAAATGAATTAATCTTTAAAGAGATTAAGATATTCCCTAAAAAAAGAGAAATCGATCAAAAAAGGATGAGTGAAGTGATAGAAAAAGAACCTTCTTGTTTGTTAGTCCTATCTATAAGAGGAGAACATATGAAAAATGTAACCGATTCTTTGATTTTCTTGGGTCACTGGCCATTCGCCAGGAGTTTCGGGTTTAATACCGATATTTTAGCAACAAATCTAATAAATCTAATTGTAGTGATTGGTATATTGGTTTTTTTTGGAAAGGGAGTGTGTGCGAGTTGTTTATTTCGAAAAAATGTTGGATTTATCCGGCTTCACTTCCTTTTATTTTTTTCTTTTTTTTAAAGGAAAGGGGTGTACGATCTCGACGAATTACTTTTGAATAAAATCAGAAATCATATGTAAGAACTATAGCATTTCGTTATTTTTTGGTGAAATAACTTTGATTCTCTATCAAAACCAATCAAAATAAATTGAGATCTTTAACATGGTTAAAGCTAAACTGCTTGAAGTACAGGCAAAATGGTACTCTTTCTACTACTACGTTAGCCACGACTACGTTAGTATCCAAATGGTTGAAAAATGCATACTTGAGAATTTTTTTGATATAGAACACTCATATCGATAAAAATATTTGAACCATTTACTGGAAAAAAAAAAGAGGTCCATACCTTACCTTCTTTTTTATCCAATGCCGAATTGACGACCTACTGTATAAAAAAAAAAGAAATTTTTTGGATTAAAAAAAAAAAGATAAATTTGAATTTTCAATTTGCTTTTTTATTTTTTATTTATTTAATGAAATCTTTTTGAATTGAATTCAAAAAAATAAAGAAAAAACAAGTACGAATAAAGAAACAACTTTGCTGACAATAATTTATAGATTTTTATCTGGTCAGAAGAGTCCTTTTATATATTCAGGTCTTTTATAAGTTTCAATATGGTCGAATATAGCCAGAAAAGAGAGGATAGGCTCATTAGATTCAAGAAAGAATATGTGAATATTCATAAATAATTATAATTGAGCGTGAGAGCCAAATGAATTGAAAGATTCATGTTTGGTTTGGGAAGAGATCATGAAAGTTTTGAATTTCATGCTAAGATAATCTACTTTCATTAAATGATTTATTAGATAATCGAAAACAGAGGATTTTGAACACTCTTCGTAATTCAGAAGAATTACGTAAAGCAGCCATTGAGCAGCTCGAAAAAGCTCAAATTCGTTTCCGGAAAGTAGAACAGGAAGCGAATGAGTATCGGCAGAATGAATATTCTGATCTGGAACGAGAAAAACAAAATCTCATTAAAATTGGTTATGAGAAGTTGAAACAATTTGAAAAAAATAAGAACGAAAGCCTTTGTTTTGAACAAGAAAGAGCAATAAACCAAGTCCGACAACGAATTTTGCAACAAGTCTTACAAAGAGCACTGGGAACTATAAAAAGTTCTTTAAATAGTGAGTTACATTCTCGTACGATCCGTGCTAATATTGCCATTCTCGGTGCCATAGAATGGGAGAAATAATATAACTGATTAGTCCTTCAACTTTTACTTTAGTTTTAAACTTAGGCACTACCTTTTTTTCTTTGCTTTTGAAAAAGAATAAAGAAAGACTTATGGGAACCTTTCGAGCTGACGAAATTAGTAATATTATCCGTGAACGTATTGAACAATATAATAGAGAAGTCAAGATTGTGAATACCGGTACTGTACTTCAAGTAGGTGATGGTATTGCTCGTATTTATGGTCTTAATGAAGTCATGGCAGGTGAATTAGTAGAATTTGAAGAGGGTACAAAAGGTATTGCTCTGAATTTGGAATCCAAAAATGTTGGCGTTGTATTAATGGGTGATGGTTTGATGATAAAAGAGAGAAGTTCTGTAAAAGCAACAGGAAAAATTGCTCAGATACCTGTTAGTGAAGCTTTTTTAGGTCGTGTTATAAATGCCTTAGCTCAACCAATTGATGGAAGAGGCCCAATTGCATCTTCTGAATT